ACTATAACCCCAGCTCTATTGATTGGTCTGAGCAAGATACGACTTATTTGAAATTAATTGAATGAACAATTCATTCATAAAAATGAATATTTTTGCGAGATTCCAGGTATTCTATAGTTCCTTTCGCGCCAATTGCCAATTTTTGGTCATTGAGATTCATGAGAGATTGGGATTAATATTTAGGGATAGATATTACCTCTCTTTTTCTCCTCTTTCAAAGAAATTGAAATGATTGAAGTTTTTCTATTTGGAATCGTCTTAGGTCTAATTCCTATTACTTTGGCTGGATTATTCGTAACTGCATATTTACAATACAGACGCGGTGATCAGTTGGACCTTTGATTGAGTAACATCTTTTTTTTTTGATTGACCTCCTCCTTAATCTGCAGGGGGTCAAATTCAGGTTGCAGTTCAAGTTAGTGAAGTTGTTTTATTGTGATTCGACATTACAAGAACAGAATCACGCTCTGTAGGATTTGAACCTACGACATCGGGTTTTGGAGACCCACGTTCTACCGAACTGAACTAAGAGCGCTTTCTTATGACAGCAGATACGACTGTCAAGAAAACTTTTTGTACCCCCAATACATTTTGCATGCATTGCATATAGTATCATAAAATAAAAGATTATGTCCAATTTTCATCGATCTCAATTGACCCCTCGTTACTGGCCATAGGAAAAATAATAGGTAGGGATGACAGGATTTGAACCCGTGACATTTTGTACCCAAAACAAACGCGCTACCAAGCTGCGCTACATCCCTTTTAATTGTTGTACAGTGTCATTGTAGAGAATCCCCGTCTTGTTTTCCACATCGTTATTTCCTCTATCTATATACAATTTCTCTTGCCATTTCTTCTTTTTGGTCTCATATCTCATATAATAAAAGAATTATATACATATGAAACCTAACGTATAAAAGAATTAATATTTATCGGTAATGCTCAGGAAGAGGGGGTCATCTTTTTCTGTTTTAGGTACAAGTGGATCTCATCTACCGGATCATTGTACATATCCATTTTAGTTAGGGATTCCGCGTACAAATACAAGTGATCTTTAACTACATATGCATCTGATCATATATGTATTCCAATAAAGAAGGAGGATTTTCAATGCGAGATATAAAAACATATCTCTCCGTGGCACCTGTGCTAACTACTCTATGGTTTGGGTCTTTAGCAGGTCTATTGATAGAGATCAATCGTTTATTCCCAGATGCGTTGGTATTCCCCTTTTTTTCATTCTAGTTATTGATATGGGAATGGATGAATGAAGAAGATTAGAGATACAATAAATTCTCTGTGACCAACCCCCCCCCTTTTTTTTTCAGTTCTTTAGGATAGGAAGGAAAGAGAAAGAATAAAAGTGGATTGAACCTCAGTCAAACTCGGGTTCAGGATAGAATTAATAGAGGTAGAACAGAAATAGAAATGGGTGTCTAGGGCAGGCTGTTCGAGATCATATAAGATAGTAAATGAAATGCTGGGATTAGGAATAATGAATAGTTAGAAATAAATGTATTACTTATGATTTTATTACTTTATTGATTGCAACGAAATCTTTCATAATTGGATTTCGAGTTAGCAACCTATTTTCTATTTATTTTTCGTTCCTTTCTTCTTCTTCGGTTCGGATCAAAAATAGAAGAATTGAGTGAATCCAAAGGAGGTTCATGGCCAAGGGTAAAGATGTCAGAGGAATAGTTATTTTGCAATGTACCAGTTGTGTCCGAAATGATTTCAATAAAGAATCGCGAGGCACTTCCAGATATATTACTCAAAAGAATCGACACAATACACCTAGTCGATTGGAATTGAGAAAATTCTGTCCTTATTGTTACAAGCATACGATTCATGGGGAGATAAAGAAATAGATCGAACGGAACACGTGTACCATCATTCCAAGGAACAGGAAGAAATTATATATATATAAACAAATCAAGTCCTATTTCGGTCGGATCCGAAATGAATGAAGAAATGGGATTTTAGAGATAAGGAATAAACCATGGATAAATCCAAGCGACTCTTTCGTAAATCCAAGCGATCTTTTCGTAGGCGTTTGCCCCCAATTGGATCGGGGGATCGAATTGATTATAGAAACATGAGTTTAATTAGTCAATTTATTAGTGAACAGGGAAAAATATTATCTAGACGAGTGAATAGATTGACCTTGAAACAACAACGATTAATTACTATTGCTATAAAACAAGCTCGTATTTTATCTTCGTTACCTTTTCTTAATAATGAGAAACAATTTGAGAAAACCGAGTCGACCCCTAGAACTACTGGTCCTAGAACCAGAAATAAATAGGCCTACTCCTCAATTGAATCAAAACAACTCTAATTGGAATTCAAAATCAGATTGATTGATGTTTTGTTCGAAAAAGCCGAGAGATTTGATTGTTGCGTCGTAATAGAATAAAAAAAAGAATGGGAGAAGAAGAAATCTTTTTTTTTTTTTGAAACGTGTTCGTTCATTCCTACTACTTATCTTATCATATTAATTTCTACTCTACCTTCCCGGAGGTCATTCTCCGGGGAACTCCGTTTAAATCATTCCGGTGAATTCCTTCCAATCTCCTTATTTGATGATCTCATTGGAAATCATGTAAAGACAATTCCTATTTGATATAGCTATTTGTGCAGGTATTTTACGATTAAGAAGCAACTGCCTCTTGTACAGATCATGTATTAATCGACTATAACTATAGGATACCCTATTCTCACGAGTTACTGCATTTATCCGAGTGATCCACAAACGACGAAAATCTCTCTTTCGCCTGCCTCTATCCCGATGAGTGGACACCAAAGCTCTCATTTTCTGTTGAGTAGTAGTTCGAGTAAGTCTTGAATGGGCCCCTCGAAAGGTTGATGCAAATAAACGAATTTTTGTTCGACGTCTCCGAGCTATATACCCTCGTCTAACTCTGGTCATTGAATCAAATTAAACTTTGATGAATAACTAATCGATTTCTTTTCTTTCAGTCATTCTTTTCCCCTCTCCTGGTTTATTAATAACAAAACGGATTCTTCCGATGTATAAAATACAAATTCCAATGGCTTTTGCTACTATGACCTTCCCAACCACGATTTTTTATTTCTTCCAGGCATTTATTTCACCTCAAAATAAGAAATTTTACCGATATTTGGTATAAAATAGGTATAAAATAAATAGGTAGTAAATGTAAATGGATAAATAAATAAATAGTGGCTTCCATCGTTTCTATGGTTACTTCTTAAACGGTGAGGCCCTCTCTATACACCGGAGCCCCTTCCCTCATTTAATCAATGTTATTGGTAACTTGTACAGTTCACACTCTTTGGCTCTACCCATGAATTATCCAGTAATAGGTCTTTTCACAATGAGATCTATTCATACAGTGACGGCATTTAATTATGAAGGTTGGCTAGGTAGCTGACCCTGTTAGTCCGTTCTTGCAAGAGTAGGAGCATAATCTCTCTGCTTCTTAAATACCATTTCCCCCGCTTAATGGATAACCATTTGCTACCAATGGAGAATTGCTTTTCATCTCAAATCGAGGTGATTGGATTTGCACCAATGGAAACCATAAATTCCATACACAATAGAGGTATATGATAGATCTTTATTTTTAGATAGTGAATGGAGTTCTTCCATTCTATCCCATTCATTGGTACTGGTCATTGAGACTGGAAAAATCGTCTCATTTGTTCTAGCTCATGATCTGAACGAGTCGCACATACACCCTAGTACATGTTCCTCGACGCTGAGGACATCCTCGAAGAGCTGGGGATTTCGTGACATTTCTGATTGGCTGTCTTGTGTTTCTAATAAGTTGTTTAATAGTTGGCATGCTGAATCGTATACAGAATGGGCTGGTTTAGATCGATCCTAACCGGATGATTATGAATTACTTCCATTTACTATTTTATTTTACCCCGGTAAGAAGATAAAAGATCAAATCACGGTTCATTCGAATTATGATTCGAAATGGAATCACGGATTTATGCGAAATCCCCGGTATTTTCGACCGCTACAAGATCAACAATGCCATGAGCTTGGGCTTCTGCTGCTGACATAAAAACATCTCTTTCCATGTCTTCGGATACAACCCATAAAGGATTGCCCGTTCTTTGTACATAAACCCTTGTGAGGATTTCGCGGAGTTTCAGTAGTTCTTCCGCTTCCAGGATAAATTCTCCTGTGGGTGCCTCATAAAAAGAACTAGCAGGTTGGTGGATCATAACCCTGATGATATAACATAATAAACGATTCCTCTATCTCGCATGATCGGGCGAAAGGAAGGGATAAAGAATAACAAACAAGAAGAAAAAGATAGAATTGAACAACCGTACAGGCATCTTTTGTGCATTGCATACGGCTCTGCAATGGAATTTCTTTTTCCCTTCCATCAAAGAAAGAGACAAATAGAATCCATCAGACCCAGATCGTTGAATGATCCATTTACCATCCTTCCTTTCGTAGGAGTCAAAAAATACTATGATGGTTCCGTTGCTTTATATATTTATCTCGTCTGAGATTCAGCAATCCCAAAGTTTCTTTTTGATCCGATCAAATAAGGAAAAAAGAATCTTTTTTTTTTTCATACTCTTTCATAACATAAATATCGGAAAGAGACTTCTGGTGTGGAAGCAAAAAGGTTTGTGACGCTGAAATGGAACCCCGATACATAAGATCAAATCGGAAATAACCTTTGTTTCATACTACTATCTCGATACATAATCTCATGTTATGAAAAAACGAGAATGGTTTGCTCATATCGAACTCGAAGTGCCATGCTATTATTACTTATTATTTATATTCCATATGGCGAAGGCATAGTCTTCTTTTTCTCTCAAATAAAAAACTCATTGGCGCCAAGCGTGAGGGAATGCTAGACGTTTGGTAATTTCTCCTCCGACCAGGATGAAAGATCCCATTGAAGCGGCTAATCCCATGCATATTGTATGCACATCTGGTGGCACAAATTGCATAGTATCATAAATAGATATTCCTGGTATTACCCATCCGCCGGGAGAGTTTATAAACAAATAAAGATCCCTGGTATCATCCTCTATGCTGAGATATACCATGAGACCAACAAGTTGATTCGAGATCTCGCTATCAACCTCTTGGCCTAAAAAAAGTAATCTTTCTCGATAAAGTCGGTTGATTAGGACAAAATTGTATCCTTTAGGAACCGTACACGCACCTTTGGATGCATACGGTTCAAAAAATAAAAATTGCGAAACAAAAAAAGAATCAATGTGTCGATTCCAGCCCTTTTCTCTTTTCGTAGCAGGGTTTTTCCTAACGAAGGGGCTTTTTCTTCCATTTTTCAAGAAACATGAGTTTTGACTTGACTTGCTTCCCTAGAATTCACTGAACTTATCGAACTAACCTCTCATTGATGTATTGTTTCATCGAGATCCAAATCACGATGTAATTTTCTTGTTCCTGAATGGGCCTCTTCAATTCTTTTAGGTTTATGCTCTACTCCGGGTAAAGATCTGCCCGAATTCTATTTGCACATATAGGACAAATAATCTCAGTACCACTTCTTTTTGCTACGACTTCTTTTTTTTTTTCAATTCGTTTCATGTCTTCCGCCCAATATATGATGTATTCATCATATTACTCCATTGATTGGCAGTATGAGATCACTCATATGGTATAAAGGAATCATTTATGATACGAGTGGTAATCATACATAGATTACCAATTTGGTATTTTCTGAACGGAGCCTGTATACTTCATTTTATTGGTCCAAGCCAACCATAAATTCTTCTAATTGATAATATGGATCCCCCAATAAATTGATCTAATTGCACTTCACGCTCCGAATTATTGATGGTTCAATCAATCTTTCTTGGGCGAAAGAGAGGATATCTCCATCGGGGGAGAGAACGGGGAAATCCCATATGACCCAATATGTCTGACAAGTCGCACTATACGTCAACCCAAACTGCATCTTCCTCTCCAGGACTCCGAAAAGGTACTTTTGGAACACCAATGGGCATTAAATTAAAGAAAAAGAGGTTAAGTACTATACTTCACTTTGATGTGGAAACGTAACAACGGGTTTATTGTCTTCATAATATTGCCGTTTATCGTATTTTATCCATAGATTCGAAGGTTCATGGAGGAAGACAGAATGAATAAAGAAAAATTCTTACGAATGGATCGTTTGAATGATGAACAAGTATCTATGCATTCGCTCACAAAAAATGGGACCAGCCCCCATTGCGTATTGGTACTTATTGGGTATAGAATAGATCTGCTTCTCTTTGTTCCTACGAACAGAATTGTTCAATTATTACCAACGGAACGGAATAAATATTAACCCTTGCTTCGGGATAATCCACTGAAAAGGTGAGGTCCATAGCATAGTCTTTTCCAATGCGATAAAGTTACATAGTGTCTATTTTTTCTTTGATAAAGGGGTATTTCCATGGGTTTACCTTGGTATCGTGTTCATACCGTCGTATTGAATGATCCCGGTCGGTTGCTTTCTGTCCATATAATGCATACAGCTCTAGTTTCTGGTTGGGCCGGTTCGATGGCTTTATACGAATTAGCAGTTTTTGATCCCTCTGACCCCGTTCTTGATCCAATGTGGAGACAAGGTATGTTCGTTATCCCTTTCATGACTCGTTTAGGAATAAACAATTCATGGGGTGGTTGGAGTATCACAGGAGGAACTATAACGAATCCGGGTATTTGGAGTTACGAAGGTGTGGCCGGGGCACATATTGTGTTTTCTGGCTTGTGCTTCTTAGCAGCTATCTGGCATTGGGTGTATTGGGACCTAGAAATATTCTGTGATGAACGTACGGGAAAACCCTCTTTGGATTTGCCCAAGATCTTTGGAATTCATTTATTTCTCTCAGGGGTGGCTTGCTTTGGGTTTGGCGCATTTCATGTAACAGGCTTGTATGGTCCTGGAATATGGGTGTCCGATCCTTATGGCCTAACCGGAAAAGTACAATCTGTAAATCCAGCGTGGGGCGCGGAAGGTTTTGATCCTTTTGTTCCGGGAGGAATAGCCTCTCATCATATTGCAGCGGGGACATTGGGCATATTAGCGGGTCTATTCCATCTTAGTGTCCGCCCGCCCCAACGTCTATACAAAGGATTACGTATGGGCAATATTGAAACGGTCCTTTCCAGTAGTATCGCTGCTGTCTTTTTTGCAGCTTTCGTTGTTGCTGGAACTATGTGGTATGGTTCAGCAACTACCCCGATCGAATTATTTGGTCCCACTCGTTATCAGTGGGATCAGGGATACTTCCAGCAAGAAATATATCGAAGGGTTGGTGCCGGGCTAGCCGAAAATCTGAGTTTGTCGGAAGCTTGGTCTAAAATTCCCGAAAAATTAGCTTTTTATGATTACATCGGTAATAATCCGGCGAAAGGGGGATTATTCAGAGCAGGCTCAATGGATAACGGGGATGGAATAGCCGTTGGATGGTTAGGACACCCCATCTTTAGAGATAAAGAAGGGCATGAGCTTTTTGTACGTCGTATGCCTACTTTTTTTGAAACATTTCCAGTAGTTTTGGTAGACGGAGACGGAATTGTGAGAGCCGATGTTCCTTTTAGAAGGGCGGAATCAAAGTATAGTGTCGAACAGGTAGGTGTAACTGTTGAGTTCTATGGTGGCGAACTCAATGGAGTCAGTTATAGTGATCCCGCTACTGTGAAAAAATATGCTAGACGTGCCCAATTGGGTGAAATTTTTGAATTAGATCGTGCTACTTTGAAATCCGATGGTGTTTTTCGTAGCAGTCCAAGAGGTTGGTTCACTTTTGGACATGCTACGTTTGCTTTGCTCTTCTTTTTCGGACACATTTGGCATGGCGCTAGAACCTTGTTCAGAGATGTTTTTGCTGGTATTGACCCAGATTTGGATGCTCAAGTGGAATTTGGGGCATTCCAAAAACTTGGAGATCCAACTACAAAGAGACAAGTAGTCTGATACAACATTGCTCTGGTATCTTTCGCCTCTATTTGATTTTTTTTTGATTTGACATAAGGGATTGGAGAAATCTTGATTTTCATCATCGCCTTTTCTTTGACTCTTGCCCTTTCTTTATCTGGGAAATGATCCCAAATGAATAGGTGTGGAAGCTATAATTGTAAACCACAATCGAATCTATGGAAGCATTGGTTTATACATTCCTGTTAGTCTCGACTTTAGGGATCATTTTTTTCGCTATCTTTTTTCGAGAACCGCCTAAGGTTCCGACTAAAAAGATGAAATGATTTTTCATTATCTCAATTGAAGTAATGAGCCCCCCAATATGGGAGGTTCATTATTTCAACTAGTCCCCGTGTTCCTCGAATGGATCTCTTAGTTGTTGAGAGGGTTGCCCAAAAGCGGTATATAAGGCGTACCCAGTAAAGCTTACAAGTGAACCAGATATGGAGATGGCGACTAGGGTTGCTGTTTCCATTATTAGAGAATTTTAAGACCACGATCGATCTACGCTACGATAAGATCGTTTATTTACAACGAAATAGTATACAAAGTCAACAGATCTCAACCAATGCAATAGGATTTATGGCTACACAAACCGTTGAGGGTAGTTCTAGATCTGGGCCAAGACGAACTATTACAGGGGATTTATTGAAACCATTGAATTCGGAATATGGTAAAGTGGCTCCTGGATGGGGAACTACCCCCTTCATGGGTGTCGCAATGGCTCTATTTGCGATATTCCTATCTATTATTTTGGAGATTTATAATTCTTCCGTTTTACTGGATGGAATTTCAATGAGTTAGGTCCCATAAGAACCATGAAGTCCTAGCTTTTCAATCCAAAATGAATCACTTAGGACTCGGATTTCTAGGCCATTCTGGTAGTTCGACCGTGGAATTCCGTTGTTTCGGTATTTCCGGAATATGAGTGTGTGACTTGTTATAATTGATCCTATTGATAGTACAGAGAATAGGTCTGTCATCTCGATAGAGATGGTTCTACCTCGTCGGATATTCATTCTAGTATCTGGAGCACGGAATATATGGAATAGATCAAGAAATATTTGAACTATGATTCATACCTACTATTCAGACCTCGCGACTGGACTCCAACAAATTTTCAAACAACGAGTCATAAATCGAACGATTTTTCTTCCTTCAGAATTATGCTTATTTTGACCGAAGGACCAATGTTTCTATGGATTTTTAGTCATTCCATCCATTCATTGAATAAGTGATTATCAAATGGTTCTTACTCAGAGAACCTTTGGGCTTAGCTTGGGCGCTTTATTGAATCATCGTGGTTCTAGTATGAATCTGAGGTTTCAATCGATTCATAGGGTCTCCACAAGAGAATTCCTATCAATAGTAAACAAAACATATAGTAAATCCGTATTACGCACAAACAAAAACAACAAATCCAAAATAAAATAAATAGGGGAAGAGAAGATTCAAGAGGCCTGTAACGATCAACATAAAGACGAATGAGCCAACTTGATATTTTGGCATTATCATCACAAAGAAGAGATTCTGGATTTTGGTTCCTTCGCTTCGTATCTTCAGGGACGATTGAATCAAGTGGCTAAGAAGTTTCAAACTTTCTATTACATATCCGTTGCAACCACTATTTGGGTGTTTTTGCTTGAGCTGTACGAGATGAAAGTCTCATATACGGTTCTCAGAGGGGGAGTCTCTTTGGTTTACCTATCTCAATAAAGTATATGATTGGTTCGAGGAGCGTCTCGAGATTCAGGCGATTGCAGATGATATAACTAGTAAATATGTTCCTCCTCATGTCAACATATTTTATTGTCTAGGAGGGATCACACTTACTTGTTTTTTAGTACAAGTAGCTACCGGTTTTGCTATGACTTTTTACTATCGTCCGACCGTTACAGAGGCTTTTGCCTCTGTTCAATACATAATGACTGAAGCCAACTTTGGTTGGTTAATCCGATCAGTTCATCGATGGTCAGCAAGTATGATGGTGCTAATGATGATCCTACACGTATTTCGTGTGTATCTCACAGGTGGATTTA